ATAGTCGAATTAACATGGATGGTACATAACGTATTGATCGTGTTTACAAAAAATGCAATAAATCAAAGGATCTTGGACCTCTCGCATGAGCCGATCCGGAAGCAGATTAATTCTAAAAATTCTGGTAAATCATTGATTCATCTGGTGTCTAAATACTAAATATATGTATAATTCATTTACAAGTTTACTAGATCGAAAACTTATGATGTTCAAAAATTTATATATCCAATGTCACATTCAGTAAAGATTTATGATACGTGTATAGGGTGTACTCAATGTGTCCGAGCCTGCCCCACAGATGTATTAGAAATGATACCTTGGGACGGATGTAAAGCTAAACAAATTGCTTCTGCTCCAAGAACAGAAGACTGTGTTGGTTGTAAGAGATGTGAATCCGCCTGTCCAACGGATTACTTGAGTGTTCGAGTTTATTTATGGCATGAAACAACTCGAAGCATGGGCCTAGCTTATTGATTCCTTTCACAAATCCCACCTGAATACATTCATTTTTTTTACCGACAAAAACCCCCCTGCTCGAAAAAATAAAATAAAAAAAAAAATAGAATATCTTTTTTCGAGCACGGATTTTTCTGGCCCAAGTGTATCTTGTTTTTACTACGAATTATTTTCCTTGGTTAACAATAGTGGTAGTTTTGCCAATATTCGCGGGTTCTTTAATTTTCTTTCTCCCTCATAGAGGAAATAAGGTAATAAGGGGGTATACTATATTCATATGTGCTCTGGAACTCCTTCTAATAACTTATGCCTTCTATTATCATTTCCAATTGGACGATCGATTAATGCAACTGACGGAGGATTATAAATGGATCAATTTTTTTGATTTTTACTGGAGATTGGGAATAGATGGACTTTCTATAGGACCTATTTTGCTGACAGGATTTATCACCACTTTAGCTACTTTAGCGGCTCGGCCGGTTACTCGAGATTCCCGATTATTCCATTTCCTGATGTTAGCAATGTATAGCGGCCAAATAGGATCATTTTCTTCTCGAGACCTTTTACTCTTTTTCATCATGTGGGAGTTAGAATTAATTCCCGTTTATCTACTTCTATCCGTGTGGGGGGGAAAGAAACGTTTGTATTCAGCCACAAAGTTTATTTTGTACACTGCGGGAAGTTCCGTTTTTTTCTTAATGGGAGTTCTGGGTATCGGTTTATATGGTTCCAATGAACCAACATTAAATTTTGAAACATCAGCGAATCAATCTTATCCAGTAGCACTGGAAATAATATTCTATATTGGATTTCTTATTGCTTTTGCTGTCAAATCACCAATTATACCTTTACATACATGGTTACCAGACACCCATGGAGAGGCACATTACAGTACTTGTATGCTTCTAGCCGGAATTTTATTAAAAATGGGAGCGTATGGATTGGTTCGGATTAATATGGAATTATTGCCCCGCGCTCATTCTCTATTTGCTCCCTGGTTGATTATAGTAGGCACAATTCAAATAATCTATGCAGCTTCAGCATCTCCCGGTCAACGTAATTTAAAAAAAAGAATAGCCTATTCCTCCATATCTCATATGGGTTTCATAATTATAGGAATTGGCTCTATAAGTGATATGGGCCTCAATGGAGCCATTTTACAAATAATCTCTCATGGCTTTATTGGCGCTGCACTTTTTTTCTTGGCGGGAACGAGTTTTGATAGAATACGTCTTGTTTATCTCGACGAAATGGGCGGAATGGCGATCCCGGTTCCAAAAATATTCACGACTTTCAGTATCTTATCGATGGCTTCCCTTGCATTACCGGGGATGAGTGGTTTTGTTTCAGAATTAATAGTATTTTTGGGACTAATTACCAGCCAAAAATTTTTTTTAATAACAAAAATACTAATTACATTTGTAATGGCAATTGGAATGATATTAACTCCTATTTATTCATTATCTATGTTACGCCAAATGTTCTATGGATACAAGTTTTTTAATGCTCCAAACTCTTATTTTTTTGATTCTGGACCGCGAGAGTTATTTGTTTCGATCTCTATCCTTTTACCAGTAATAGGTATTGGTATTTATCCGGATTTCGTTTTCTCACTATCAGTTGACAAGGTCGAAGATATTATATCTATCTATTTTTATAGATAATTTTCATGAATAAAATAAAAAATCAAACAGCAATCCTATACTAATGCTATACTATAATAATAAATAATATTAGGATGTTTTAAAAAATTCGTTGTACAATTAAAAAAAAACAATAAAATAATAAGTATTTTTTCTTCTCTTAAGTTTAAGTTAAACTTAAGTTAAAAATAAAAAAATGAATTAGACTTTTAACCAGATTTGTTTGGCCTTTGTAAGAACCTTTTGAATCACTACTTTGATTCAAAAGGTTCTCGAAGGCTTACACAATGTTTTCTTATATATATATGCTGTCCCATGTTTGCTTGTGTTCGTTAGGTCCTTTCTTCAGTTAGACGTTAGTGTAAATGAACCATAACTATGTAGCCCTATTCCTAATAGATTGACCCCAAAATAGCATATCCAAATTATAAGAAATCCCATCGAGGCTACAATTGCGGAATTTACACCTTCAAAATTCTTATTTGTTCGAATATGTAAATAAATCGCGAATATGGTCCAAGTAATAAATGCCCAAGTTTCCTTCGGATCCCAATTCCAATATGAGCCCCATGCCTCATTTGCCCATACTGCTCCCGAAAGAATACCTATGGTTAAAAAGAGAAACCCTATACCAATAATACGATAACTCCAATGATCCAATTGTTGAATCAATTGAGATCTATAATAATTCCTAGAAGAGATCAAAGAAATGTTCCATAAAACGTTGTTTCTTTCATTCATGTATTGGATCTCATCAAATGAAAATGAATCATTATTCTTTTTCTCAAAAGCCCTTATGACTTTTCGAAATGTAATGACTATAAGAGCTACTGATAATAATGATCCACATAAAAGAGCTGCATAACCCAATACCATCATACTTACGTGCATCATTAACCAATGAGATTGTAGAGCGGGTACTAATATTACGGATTGGTGCGTTTCAGTTAAAAAACCAGAAGTAGCAAAGCCTTGGGTAAAAATAACACTTGGCGCGGTTATTGCGCTTAAATGGTTTATATTTTTTTTGAAATACGGAACCATACAAATAATGGACAAACTCCACGAAAGAAAAATTAATGATTCGTATAAATCACTTAAGGGTAAATGTCTCGAATAAATCCAACGAGTAACTAATAATCCTGTTATACAGACAAAAGTAGTTTTTATGCCCTTTTCTGATGAATCATATAGTCCTGCGCTTTCATTAATTAATAAGATTATCAAACGAATTGAAATTACAATTGAAACAACCGAAAAGGATATATGAGTTAATATATGCTCTAAACTTGAAAATATCATAAAAAAAAATTATAAAATAAATAAAAAAAGGGGGGGGATTCTCAAAATTATAGGAATGGAAATCGGGAATTGAATTTATTATAGGACTTACTCTTTTATAAGATGCCATGCCGCCACTCGGACTCGAACCGAGATGCTCTAGCACTGCTTCCTAAGAGCAGCGTGTCTACCGATTTCACCATAGCGGCTTGTTCGAAATCATAATAACCTATTCTTATTTAATCGTCTAGGTTAAAGTACTCAATCATTCAATATTTTTTAGTTTTATAGGAAACATTTCAATTCATGAATAAAGAAATTGATGAATAAAAACTCGTTTAAAAAATAGTGATTTAAAACGTATTTCCAATAATAATCCTTATTTTTTATTATTTGTTTGATTTAATTAAATTGGGGTTGGGTTAGGTATTGAGCGTATCATATAAAAAAAGAGTTTCGATTTCTATCGTAATTGGACCCTACTTCAAATTAGAATAACCCGTTAAAAATGAATACTTAATACATATATTGATCTATCTTCCCCAGCCCAAGCAACTATAGGATCCATTTTTTTTTTTATTTTTGATGACCAAAATTGATACATTTCTCGTATAAAATATCCACCTAAATGGGACAAGAAGCTTTTATCAATGGATATTTTATACGAGGTATATAAGGTATATATAAGGAGTATATATATATTGATAATTATTGTTTAAAATGATTGTTCAGAAAATTACAAAACAAGTTTGAAACTAAAAAAATGAGTTTCAACAACTCATTAATTTGAATTTGGATTAAAGATCTTATATTTGTTGTTCTATAAAAAATAGTATATATATATTATATAAATATAATAAATAAATATAAAAAAGACAAAACTTTACTAAAAAGACAGTTGAAACTTTATATCTTGTATTTATTCTTTTTTTTGTCAAACAAAAAAGAATATCATTTTACAAAATTAAGTATTAAGTATACAAAACAATAATTATTTTACATAACATAATGGCAAAACGAATTCAATTTAATATTTATCCATTCAAAACATTAAGGAATGGGAATCATTACTTTTTTTTTTTATTTTTTATAGTTTTTAAGTATAATTATTATATATAAATTAAAAAATTAGAAACGAAATTCAAAATGAAACTAGACTTTTTTTAGAGTCAGAGATAGATTCAGATTATTCCAGTAATTAGTTATTTATTTCTTATTGTACAAAAAACTTTTTGAATTCCCTGTAGAAAGAGATTTCGCTAACGAAAAAGCTTTCAATGCTACCCAATACCCCTCCATTTTCCAAATATTTTTACGAATTCGTTTTTTTGATATAGAAGTGCGTTTTTTTGGAACTGCCATTAAAAAATTATGATAGAGTATTCATTTCTCTAGTTGGATGTGAAAGACATCTATTGTTCAAAACCAATTGTTCTTTACTTACTATCTAATTATCTATTTATAGTCTAAATTAGACTCTCGTCATAAAAAAAGAAAAAATATAAACCAAGGTGGTTGTTCCTTTATATTGTTTATTGTTTATTTTCATCGTGCTATATTTATACATGTAATAAAATACATCAAAAAGTTTAAGAAACCAACCCTTAATTCCCTTAATTTTTTTTTTTTAATTGCTTAATTAGTCAAACTCGAAAAAGAGTGCACCTAATTAAAATTTTCAAATTCAAATGAGACTCGCAGTTAATGTGTTAAAGTATACATCATTTTTTTTCTAAAGAAAAGTCATTTTATTTTAGTAATTCCTTCAATCAATTCAAAACTGCATTGGTTAATGATTCTGAATAAACGAACTAAAAAAAATAGCTCTTATTTCCTTGAGTTAAGTTATGTATGGACTGTGTCTGTCTTTTATGAATCATATCAAAATAAAATACTCTTTTTGGTGTAATTATTTGTCCTTACCCTCTCCCGAGATTAAAATATTGTTAAAATATTGTATTATGTAAATTGTAATAATAATTGAAATCTTTATTTTTTGTAGCTTCATAAAATCTTACTTAAAAAAAGAGTAAGTATTTATTTTTCAATAGTAGTTTGGTCATCTCATTTGACCAATTCAAACTTCTTGATTTGAAATATCTTGTTTTGTTTGAAGTATTTGGAAAAAATTTATAATAATTAAGAATATAAAAATTTTTTTTAGTTTTATATATTTTCATTTTTTTATTAACTGATTCCTTTCAAAAAAAAATAAGAGCTGGTGAATCAGAAACAGTTAATTAAAAATAAAAGATTTTTATTTATTTATTTTTATGGAATATACATATCAATATTCATGGATCATACCTTTCATTCCAGTTATAATTCCTATGTTAATAGGAGTGGGACTTCTCCTTTTCCCGAAGGCAACAAAAAATCTTCGCCGCATGTGGGCTTTTCCTAGTGTTTTATTGTTAAGTATAGTTATGATTTTTTCAGCCAATCCGCCTATTCAGCAAATAAATAACAGTTATATCTATCAATATGTATGGTCTTGGACCATCAATAATGACTTTTCTTTAGAGTTCACCTACTTGATCGATCCACTTACTTCTATTATGTCAATCTTAATTACTACTGTTGGAATTATGGTTCTTATTTATAGTGACAATTATATGTCTCATGATCAAGGATATTTGAGATTTTTTGCTTATATGAGTTTTTTCAATACTTCAATGCTGGGATTAGTGACTAGTTCTAATTTGATACAAATTTATATTTTTTGGGAATTAGTTGGAGTCTGTTCTTATCTATTAATAGGTTTTTGGTTCACACGACCGATTGCAGCGAATGCTTGTCAAAAAGCGTTTGTAACTAATCGTGTAGGGGATTTTGGTTTATTATTAGGAATTTTAGGTCTTTATTGGATAACAGGCAGTTTCGAATTTCAGGATTTGTTTGAGATATTCAATAACTTGATTTATAATAATGAAGTTAATTTTTTATTTGTTACTTTGTGTGCCCTCCTATTATTTTCTGGTGCAATTGCTAAATCCGCTCAATTTCCCCTTCAGGTATGGTTACCTGATGCTATGGAAGGACCTACTCCTATTTCAGCTCTTATACATGCTGCTACTATGGTAGCCGCAGGAATTTTTCTTGTAGCTCGGCTTCTTCCTCTTTTCATAGTTATACCTTACATAATGAATATAATAGCTTTGATAGGTATAATAACATTACTATTAGGAGCTACTTTAGCTCTTGCTCAAAAAGATATTAAGAGAAGTTTGGCCTATTCTACAATGTCTCAATTGGGTTATATGATGTTAGCTCTCGGTATTGGGTCTTATCGAGCTGCTTTATTTCATTTGATTACTCATGCTTATTCGAAAGCATTGTTGTTTTTAGGGTCCGGATCAATCATTCATTCAATGGAAGCGATTGTTGGGTATTCTCCAGATAAAAGTCAGAATATGGTTCTTATGGGTGGTTTAACAAAACATGTGCCGATTACAAAAACTGCTTTTTTTTTAGGTATACTTTCCCTTTGTGGTATTCCACCTCTTGCCTGTTTTTGGTCTAAAGATGAAATTCTTAATGATAGTTGGTTGTATTCACCGATTTTTGCAATAATAGCTTTTTTCACAGCAGGATTAACTGCATTTTATATGTTTCGGATCTATTTACTTACTTTTGAAGGATATTTAAATGTTCATTTTCAAAATTACAGCGGCAAAACAAATAACTCGTTTTATTCAATATCTCTATGGGGTAAAGATATAGAAGGGAAAAAAAGAATTCAAAAAAGATTTCGTTTATTATCTTTATTAACAATGAATAATAATAATGAAAGGATTTCTTTTTTGTTGAAGAAGACGTATCCAATTGATATTAATGTAAGAAAGATGAGGCGGCCCTTTATTACTATTACGCATTTTGGTATTAAGAACACTTTTTTGTATCCCCATGAATCGGATACTACTATGCTATTTCCTATGCTTGTATTAGGCATATTTACTTTGTTCGTTGGGGCCATAGGAATTCCTTTCAATCAACAAGGAATGGATTTGGACATATTATCCAAATTGTCTCTATGTAATGTTTTACAGAAGTTTTTATGATTGAGAAAAAAAAAATATTTTTGATTTGTCCGCGATAGGGTCCGTTCAAGAAAGGATCA